TAAATAAGGGAAGTCAGTTTACAGCTTTTATAATCTTTAATTTTTTTAATAGAAATATGTAAAATTTCAATTTATTTAAAATTTTAAATTATTATACACATATACTTATAATAATTAAATTTACCCTTTATGGGTAAATTTATAAATATGTAATATATTTATTATAAATTTTAAAATGTATATATATTAAATCTTAATAAATAATAATGCCTTCTTTCTTTAGAAAGAAGGCTATAATATTTAATATATTTATATTATTAATTATATATTTATATTAATTATATATTTTAATAATAATAAATAATTAATATATATATATATATTTATAATAATTAAATTTACCCTTTATGGGTAAATTTATAAATATGTAATATATTTATTATAAATTTTAAAATGTATATATATTAAATCTTAATAAATAATAATGCCTTCTTTCTTTAGAAAGAAGGCTATAATATTTAATATATTTATATTATTAATTATATATTTATATTAATTATATATTTTAATAATAATAAATAATTAATATATATATATATATTTATAATAATTAAATTTACCCTTTATGTGTAAATTTATAAATATGTAATATATCTATTAATTAATATTAAATATATATATATATATAAATTAAACTTTTATTAATTAATAATGCCTTCTTTCTTAGGAAAGAAAAAAGAAAGAAGGCTTTAAAAATGTAATTTATTGAGATTAATTTATTTTATTGATTGGATTGATTTATCTAATTAATTAATCTTAAAATTCTTATTTGTATGAATATTTAATATAAATAAATCATATAATTATTATATTTATAGATTTTATAATTAATAGTTTAATTTATTTTATTGATTGGATTGATTTATCTAATTAATTAATCTTAAAATTCTTATTTGTATGGATATTTAATATGAATAGATTAATCAATTAATTGTTAGTTGAAATTTCATAAGTATTAACCCCAATTTAATACTTTTCAATAGTATTGATTAATCAATTAATTGTTAGTTGAAATTTCATAAGTATTAACCCCAATTTAATACTTTTCAATAGTATTGATTAATCAATTAATTGTTAGTATTAATCAATTAATTGTTAGTTGAAATTTCATAAGTATTAACCCCAATTTAATACTTTTTAATAGTATTGATTAATCAATTAATTGTTAGTTGAAATTTCATAAGTATTAACCCCAATTTAATACTTTTTAATAGTATTGATTAATCAATTAATTGTTAGTTGAAATTTCATAAGTATTATAGTGAATTATTTAATTTTTAATTAGACGACACTAATTTATGGGGAGAAAGTTTTACTAAAGCTAAGTTAATTAATTTTTTTATAAAAGTTTGATTCCTTGCTTTGTTATTAGTTTTATATTTTAAATTTATATGTATAATTTTTAATAATTATCTTTCAGTAATTAATTTTATTATATAAAATAGGTTTTATTTAGTTATTTTAAAAGAATAGATTAATTTTGTGCCAGCATTCGCGGTTATACAATTTATTCAAATTAATCTTTTAGGTTAATAATTATTTTATTTATTAGTTTAAAATTTTTGTACTTAAGTGGAATTTGTATATTTAATACTTACTTTATAAGTTTTTATGAAATTTTAAATTTAAACTAGGATTAGATACCCTATTATTTTTTTATTTAAATTTTCCGGAATATTAATAGTTATGTGCTTTAAACTCAAAGAATTTGGCGGTGATTTACCTTTTTAGAGGAACCTGATTTTTAATTGATAAACCACGATAAATTATACCTTAAACAATTTTATTTGTATACCTCTATTTATTGGAAAATCTTTAAAGGGTTAAAATTTTCTTTTACTTAAATGAATTATGTTAGGTCAAGGTGCAGTTTTAATAAGGTTAAATTGGGTTACTTAAAAATTTAATTATTTATATTTATTAATTAATAATAATTATTGTTTTAAAGGATTTAATAGTAATTTTAATTAATTAATTAATTTGAATTTAGCTCTATATTATGTACATATCGCCCGTCACTCTCAATGATATGAGATAAGTCGTAACAAAGTAGTTGTACCGGAAGGTGTAGCTAGATAGTCCAGGATGTATCTTATATAAAGTTGATTATTTACATTAATTAGAAAATTTTGTTATTCTTTCTGAATTGTTATTTTTATTTTTTTATTACTTATTTAATTTCTATTTTATTTATTTTAGTATATATTTTAAATAAATTTTAATTTATAACTGTAAAGGTTAATATTTTTTATTTTGGAATTATTGTTAGTACCTTTTGTATCAGGGTTATTTAATTATTTTATGTATATTATTATCCCGAAATAAAAATATTTAATTTTATTTGATTTTACTTATAACATAAAGTTTATTAAATTAATTTTGGTAATTAAAAGTTATTCGTTTTTTATTATATCTGGTTAATCAGGATTTAATTTAATTATAGACTGATTGTTATTAACTTTTTTAATTTTTTTTAGTCTTATTAATAATACTGGATAATCTGTATTTTTTATTAAAATTTTATATAATTTAAACTTACTTTTTTTAAAATCTTAAATTTAGTTCATAACAGATTAGTTTAGTTAAATTAATATTTCATTTTATTTAATTTTTTACTGATTATATTTATTTAATACTTATATATTTTTTATAATGAGTAAATTAGTATAATTTTAAATTTATTTATATGAATTCAACATATATAATTTTCAGCTGTTTATCAAAAACATTTCTTTTAGTTTATATTAAAGGTAATTTCTGCCCAATGATTGAATTTAAATGGCTGCAGTATTTTGACTGTACAAAGGTAGCATAATAATTAGTTTTTTAATTGAGGACTAGAATGAAGGATAAAATGAAAAATTAATTTTATTTAAATAATTATTAAAATTTAATTTTTGAGTTAAAAAGCTTAATTTTATTATGGGGACGATAAGACCCTATAGAACTTTATAATTAAAAATTTAATTTTGGTTGTCTATTTTTTTTTAATTATTTAATTGGGGTGATTGATAAATTTAATTAACTTTATTTTTTAATTTCAGTAATTTCTGTGTTATTGTTCCATTTTGTAATGACTATAAGTTTTAGTTACCTTAGGGATAACAGCGTAATTTTAATGGGGAGTTCATATCTATATTAAAGTTTGCGACCTCGATGTTGAATTAAGATTAAATTAAGGGGTAGGTTCTTTAAACTTTAAGTCTGTTCGACTTTTAAATTCTTACATGATTTGAGTTCAAACCGGTGTAAGCCAGGTTGGTTTCTATCTTATAAATTTATATTAATTTAGTACGAAAGGACCAGTTAATTCAATAATTGATTGTCATTTTGTTGATTTGGCAGATTAGTGTATTAAATTTAGAATTTAATAATGTAATTGATTTTACATTCAATAATTTTTTGTTTAACTTCTTTATTCTTAATCATTATAGTCTTAGTTTCTGTTGGGTTTTTTACGTTATTAGAACGTAAGGTATTAAGATATATACAAATTCGTAAGGGCCCTAATAAGGTTGGTTATATAGGGTTATTACAGCCTTTTAGAGATGGTATAAAGCTTTTTATGAGGGAACAGATTTTTCCTTTAAATTCTAATTATTTTTTTTATTTTGTTTGTCCTTTTATAAGATTAATTCAGTCTTTATTTATTTGGATAATTTTTCCATTTTACATTAATTGTGTAAGTTTTGAATTTGGGTTTTTAGTATTTCTTTGTGTGTCTAGAATTGGGGTTTATTTTATTATATTATGTGGTTGGTCATCTAATAGAATATATTCTATATTAGGTTGTATTCGTAGAATTTCTCAGACTATTTCTTATGAAGTTTCTTTATCAACTGTAATATTATGTTATTTTCTATTAGTTGAAAGATATAATTTTGTTGATTTTTATATATTTCAGGTTAATTGTTGGTTTATATATTTTTCTATCCCTTTGTTTTATTCTTGGGTTTCCTGTTGTATAGCTGAAACTAATCGTGCACCTTTTGATTTTTCTGAGGGTGAGAGAGAATTAGTTTCTGGGTTTAATGTTGAATATGGAGGAGGGTTTTTTTCTGTGTTATTTATTGCTGAGTATTTAAGAATTATTTTTATTTCTTTATTAACTTGTATATTGTTTTTAGGTGGAAATTATTTTTCTTTCACTTTTTTTTTAAAGTTAATTTTTATGTGTTTTTTATTTATTTGGATTCGTTGTTCATTTCCTCGTTATCGTTATGATAAATTAATATACTTAGCTTGAAAGTGTTATTTACCTATAACTTTAAATTATTTAATTATATTTATTTTTATTAAGGTAACTTTATTTTATCATTTTTTTTTGTTAAGTTAATAAATATCATCTATCCTATATTTTCAAAATATATACTTTTATTTAAGCTAAATAACTATTCAATTAATTTGTCTCATAATTTTGTGATTAATGGGTCTATGATGAAGTATCTAAAGTATATAATTGTAAGTATTAACCCTGTTTCTGTGTAAGGGTACTCTACTGGTTTAGATCCAATTCATGTTAATATTATTACTGTATTGATAAATATTCAGAAATTAATTTGTCTTATAGGGTAAAATGAAATCCCTTTAAATTTTATTTTTATTGAAACTGGCATAATGATTAAAATTAAGATTGATAAAAATAATGCTATAACTCCCCCTAGTTTATTAGGAATTGAACGTAAAATTGCATATGCAAATAAGAAGTATCATTCTGGTTGAATGTGAATTGGTGTAGATATAGGGTTTGCTGGGGTAAAATTATCAGGGTCTGAAAGTAAGTAAGGTTCTGATAAGTTTACAGAAATTAAAATTGTTAATGTAATTATAAACCCTATAATATCTTTAATTGAAAAATAAGGATGAAATGGAATTTTATCAATGTTAGAATTTAACCCAACAGGGTTTCTTGATCCTGTCTGATGCAAAAAAAATAGATGAATTAAAGTTAATATCAAAATAATAAATGGTAATATAAAATGTAATCTAAAAAATCGTGATAAAGTTGCGTTGTCTACTGCGAACCCTCCTCAAATCCATTTAACTAATATTGATCCAATATACGGGATTGCTGAAAGTAGATTAGTAATTACTGTTGCCCCTCAAAATGATATTTGACCTCAAGGTAAAACGTATCCTAAGAATGCCGTTGCCATTGTTGTTAATATTAATATGACCCCAATGGCCCATGTTTTGTATATTTTATAAGACCCATAATATATACCTCGTCCTGTATGAAGGTAAATTGAAATGAAAAATAATGATGCCCCATTTGAATGGGTTGTTCGTATTAATCACCCATAGTTTACGTCTCGTGTAATATGACTAATTCTGTTAAATGCTATTTCGATATTAGCTGTATAATGTATGGATAATATAATACCTGATACTAGTTGAATTATTAAACAAAGCCCTAGGATTGAACCAAAGTTTCATCATGATGATAAATTAATTGGTGCTGGTAAATCAATAACTGAAAAATTAATTATTTTAATTATTGGGTTGGTTTTTCGTATAGGTTTATTCATAGGTTTTTATTCGTAAAGGTCCTTTATGGTGAAGTACAATTTTTGATACTGACACTATTGTTAATAGTAAAAATATGACCAAGAATATTGTAATTATTATTGATTTTTTATTATATAATTTTAATATGGAGTATGTTTCTTGAATTTCTATATATATTATTTTTTGTTTTTCATTGATTTGATTTTCTATAAGAAATTCTTCTGTAATAATAATTATCAAAATTAATATAATGGTTATATTTAAATTTATTTTGAATTTTTCATTTGCTGCAATTCTTCTTATGTATATAAATAGAACTATTATTCCTCCGATTATTATTAAAAATGTTACTATGGGGAATCATGCTGTTAGTATTATTTTATTTATTAATATTGTTGCTATAATAGTTTGTATAATAAGGGTTGTCCCTATAGATAGAGGGGTTTTCATAATTGGTAAAATAATTGAATTTAATAGTATTATTTTTAATAATAAAAATTTAATTTCAGTAAATAGTTTAATAGAAATATAGGTTTTGGGAATTTAAGAAATGTGTATACATTTTACTGATGTATTAAAGATTGCTCTGATATTAATTTACAAAATTAATGTTTTTATTTTTAAACTATTAACACTAATGAAGTTTTTTTTTTTTTTTTTTTTTTTTGGTATTTTTTCTTTAATTTATATTCGTAAGCATCTTTTGTTATGTTTACTTAGTTTAGAGTTTGTTGTTCTTTCTTTACTTATATTAGTTTTTTTAAATTGTTTATATTTCTATTTTTCTTTTTATGTTTATGTCTTTTTTATAAGTCTTTATGTATGTGAGGGTGTATTAGGTTTATCAATTTTGGTTAACATGATTCGATTTCATGGTAATGATTATTTAAGTTCTGTTTATTTATGATAAGATATTTATTATCTACAATGATTATGATTCCTTTTTTATCTATGGTTGGTTTTTATATCCCTCAATATTTTTTTATTTTGTGTTGTTTAATATATATTTATGTATATGTTTGTGATTTTTATTGTAATTTAAGATATTTATTTGGTTTTGATATTATTTCTTTTGGCTTAATTTTATTAAGTTTTATTATTATGAGTTTAATAATTTTATGTAGAAACTTAATTTTTACTAGTTTTAGATGAAGATTTTTTATTTATATTAATTATGTACTTTTATTTATTATCATTATTTTTTTTTCTTGCCTTAAAATATTTCATTTTTATTTATTTTTTGAATTTAGATTAATTCCTTTAATTTTTTTAATTATTGGTTGGGGTTATCAACCGGAGCGTCTTTTGTCTAGATTATACTTGTTTTTCTATACTATTTTTGGTTCTTTTCCTTTACTTTTTGTTATTATAAATATTTATTTGAATTTTAATACCGGTTTTTTTGATTTGTTAATGATTAATCAGACTAACATTATTATTCATATTTTTTTTATTTTTGCTTTTTTAATTAAGCTTCCTATATTTATTGTTCATTTTTGATTACCTAGGGCTCATGTTCAGGCTCCGGTTTCTGGTTCAATAATTTTAGCTGGTGTTTTATTAAAAATTGGGGGTTATGGCTTAATTCGTGTGGTTTTTATAATTGAATTTTCTTTGTTTCATTATAGATATATTTGGTATTCTTTGTCAATTTATGGTTCATTTTTGGTTAGATTAATTTGTTTTGTTCAGGGGGATTTAAAATGTTTAATTGCTTATTCTTCAGTGTCTCATATGGGTCTTTGTTTAATAGGATTTTTAAGATTAAGAATATGAGGAATTTTAGGTTCTTATTTTTTAATAATTTCTCATGGTTTATGTTCTTCTTGTTTATTTATAATATCTAATTTTTATTATGAGCGTTTACATAGACGTAGATTTTTTATTAATAAGGGTTTAATTTACTTTATACCTAGTTTAACTCCTTTTTGGTTAATTATGTGTTGTTTTAATATAGGGTGTCCTCCTAGATTAAATTTTTTAAGAGAAATTATAATTTTGAATTCCATAATTATATATTTTTTTTTTTCTTATTATTACTTTATCTTAATTTCTTTTTTTTGTTCATGTTTTAGTTTTTTTTTGTTTTCTTATGTTCATCATGGTTTATTTCATAATTTTTATAGATTTTCTATAGTTAGAGTTCGTGAATATCTATTGATAATTATTCATTTAGTTCCTTTAATTTTTATTATTTTTTTTATTAGTATCTTTATTTAATTTAAGTAGTTTAATTTAAAAATTTAGATTTGTGGATTCTAAGAAGTTGGGAGACCTTAAGTTTTGTTAAAGTTAAATTTGTATACGTTTTGATTTTTTTTTTTATTGTTATTTTCCATAGTATTTTTATATTTTAGTCTATATTTTTTATATACAGGTTTTAGATTTTTTGTTGAATGGGAATTTTATAATTTAAATTCTGTTAGTTTATGCTATTTAATTTTTTTTGATAAGATTTCTATAATTTTTTGTTTTGTTGTTTTTTTTATTTCTTCTATGGTTATTATTTATAGTTCTATTTATATAGGTATTAATTCATATTCTTCTTTTCGTTTTTTATATTTGCTTTTACTTTTTATTTTAAGTATAATTATAATAATTATTAGTCCTAATTTAGTTAGAATTTTATTAGGTTGGGATGGTTTAGGTATTGTTTCCTATTGTTTAGTTATTTATTATCAGTCTAATATGTCTTATCTATCTGGTATAATTACTTGTTTAACTAACCGTTTAGGGGATATTGGTTTGTTATTAATGATTTGTTGATTATTTAGATATGGGGGGTGACATTTTATTTTATATACAGATTTTTATAACTCAATAATTTTTTATATTATTATTGTTTCTAGATTTACAAGGAGAGCCCAAGTTCCTTTTTCTTGTTGGCTCCCTGCTGCTATAGCAGCTCCCACCCCTGTTTCAGCTTTAGTTCATTCTTCAACTTTGGTAACTGCTGGGATTTATTTGTTGATTCGGTTTTATAATATTATTTATTTTATTAATTCATATTTTCTTTTAATTAGATTATTAACAATATTAATTTCCTCTTTTTGTGCTAATTATGAATTTGATTTAAGGAAAATTATTGCTTTTTCTACATTAAGACAGTTGGGTTTAATAATGAGATCTTTATTTATAGGTTTAGTTGATTTTTCTTATTTTCATTTAATTAGTCACGCTATGTTTAAGTCTTTGTTGTTTTTATGTGCTGGGATTTATATTTTTTATATGAATGATAATCAGGATATTCGCTTTATAGGTTCTATTTGTTTTTTTATACCTTTTACTAGTTCTTGTTTTAATATTTCTAATTTTGCTTTATGTGGTATTCCTTTTTTATCTGGTTTTTATTCAAGGGATTTAATTATTGATTTTTCTTTATTAAGAAACTTAAATTTAATAACTTTTTTTCTTTATTACTTTTGTTTGGGGATGACTTGTATATATAGTTTTCGTTTGTTTTATTACTCTATAGTTTTTAATATTAAAATTTTTCCTTTGTATGTTACTTTTGATTCTTTTAACTGTATAAGGTTAAGAATTTTAATTTTAACTTTTATATCTTTATTTTTTGGTTGTTTATTTATATGAGTTTCTAATTTTGTATTAAATTTTTTATTTTTACCCTTTCTTTTAAAGCTTTTAAGTTTTATTTTTTTGTTCATTGGGTTTTTGTTTGGTTACGATATATTTAATTTTCCTTTTTTTTTTAATCTTAATTATTATTATTTTAATAGATTAATTTGATTTATTAATTTTCATTCATTTTATTTATATAGTTTTTTATATTTTTTTATAAATAAATCTATGGTTTTTTTAAATTGAGGTGAATATTATGGTGCTTATGGTATTTGTTTTTATTTATTAAAATTATCTAATTTTTTTCAACTTTATTTTTTTAATAATATTAAGATCTTTATGTTAACTTTTTTTTTTTGATTTATTTTAATGGTTTAATCTTAATAGCTTATATAGAGTGTAATATTGAAGATATTAAGGAATTTTTTTTTAAGATAATTTATAGGTTTTCACCTTTTTTTTAATGAAAATAAAATGTTTTATTTAAAACTATATAAATAAGGGATGAACATTTTTTGCTCTTTATTTAGTTAGCAGCTAAAATTTTTATTCCCTTTTAATAGGAATATAAGAAATTCAATATTTTTATTAACAATAAAATGCCTATTTTTGGCTTCTATTAAATTAGTATGAGAATCATTATTGTTCTTAATTTTAGGTCGAAACTAAATGTAAATTTTTTACTTCTTTACTAAAGATTAATTCATTTTTGTTGAATACTTTTTGATTGCAAATCAAATATTATAGTTAATTATAATCCTATTTAGTTCAGTTTAATATACCATTAACTCATTCGTGGTATAATCCTAAAGTTAATACTAAAATAAATGATGTTGTGGTTAATAATCAATTTAATAAAATACATATTTTTATTGTTATAATTATGGGGAGAATAATAATAATTTCTACATCAAAGATTAAAAAGATTGTTGCAATTAAAAAAAAATGGATTGAAAATGGTATTCGTTTTTTTGATATGGGGTTAAAACCACATTCAAATGGTGAAAGCTTTTCTTTATTAATTATTGATTTTTTTGTAATTGAATTAATTATTATTATTAAAATTATTGTGGTTATTGTTGTTATTAATATAAAAATTATTGAAAGTTTAATTGTTTATTTTTCATTTGAAACCCTTAAAGTTGGAAGCTTTATATACTTTTATACTAAATAAACAATTTCTTCATCAATATATTGATATATACAAGAATAGTCATACTACGTCAACGAAATGCCAATATCATGCGGCTGCCTCAAATCCTATATGATGGTTTCTTGAGAAGTGTAATTTGATTACCCGTATAAATTTAACAATAATAAATGTTGTCCCAATAATAACATGAATTCCGTGAAATCCTGTTGTTATAAAAAATGTTGCACCGTAAATTGAATCAGAAATTGAGAATCTTGCTTCTGTGTATTCATATAGTTGTATTATTGAAAAGTATAATCCTAGAATAATTGTAATAGTAATTCTTTGGATTATTTGTGATAAGTTTTTTTTTATTATTGCGTTGTGGGCTCATGTTATTGAAATTCCAGATGTTAATAAAATAATTGTATTTAATATTGGAATATTAATTGGATTAAAAGTTTTAATACCTATTGGAGGTCAATTTATACCAATTTCTATATTTGGGGATAATCTTCTATGGAAGAATGCCCAGAAGAATGATAAAAAAAATATAATTTCTGACATAATAAATATTAATATACCTATTTTTATTCTTAGTGTTACTTTTTTTGTGTGTATTCCTTGAAATGTTGATTCTCGGGTGATATCACGTCATCATTGATATATTGTTATTAAAATAATTGTTAAACCTAAAATTATTAATATAGGTGAGAATTTATGCAATACCATAATTGATCCTGAAGTTAATGTTAATATTCCTATAGATGCAATGATTGGTCATGGTCTTTTGTCAACTAAGTGGAATGGGTGATTATTCATCTAAATTTCTCTTGAGTATAGAGTTGATAGTGTTATAAATACATATGATTGAATAATTGATACCGCTAGTTCAAATACAATTAAGACAATAAAAATTATTATTGATAATATTATAATAATTTGAGATTTTGCAGAGTTACCACCTAGCAGTGATATAAGTAAATGACCTGCAATTATATTTGCTGATAATCGTACTGCTAATGATCCTGGTCGAATTATATTTCTTGTTGTTTCAATTAATACTATAAATGGTATTAATATATTTGGTGTACCTGTAGGTACTAAATGTGCTAATATTATGTTTGTTTTTTTTATTCATCCAAATAGTATGAATGATAATCATATAGGTAATGCTAATGATATAGAAAAAACTATGTGGGATCTTGATGTAAATACATATGGTAAAAGACCTATCATGTTATTAATTAAAATTAATATAAATAGTGACATTATAATTATTGGGATTCTTTTACTTTTTCTGAGTCTTATTATTTCTTTAGTTAGTAATCTTAAGGTTATTATAGTTGAAATTTTGGTTTTATTATTTTTTATTCAAAATGTATTGGGTAAAATAATTATAAATAGTGTTGTTCTTGTTCAATTTATAGATAATGTTCCTGTACATGGGTCAAATGTGGAAAATAAATTTATTATCATATTCATATTGTTTTATTTTTTATTAATTTATCTTTGGTTTTTAATTTAATTTTATGGTTGAAGTATAATATTACTATTAATATTAATAATGAAATTGAAAAAATTATTAATATTGATGTTCATCAAATTGGTGCTATTTGAGGCAAAAAAGATTATTTATTTATAATAATTTTAATTTGACAAATTAATGTTATTTTTTAACTAAATCTTTATCATTAAGAGTAATTAACTATGATTTGGTTTAAGAGACCAATGCTTTATTTAAGCTACATAATGTAAAATTTAATTATTCATCTTATGAACTTTTTTATTGAAATTCTTTCTAGTGTGATGGGTATAAATCTATGGTTAGACCCACAAATTTCTGAGCATTGTCCATAATAAACTCCTGGTCGGTTAATTATTATATTACCTTGATTAATTCGTCCTGGAGTAGCATCAATTTTTAATCCTATTGATGGAATTGTTCATGAGTGAATTACGTCAGTTGACGAAATTATAAGTCGAATTATTATATTAAATGGTGTAATTATATGATTATCTGTTTCTAATAGTCGTATTTCATTTTCTTTTAATTCTTGAATAGGTTTTATGTATGAATCAAATTCAATTTTTTTAAAGTCTGAATATTCATATGATCAGTATCATTGATGCCCAATAGCTTTAATTGAAATTAATGGATTGTTAATTTCTTCAATTAGATATAAAATTTTAAGTGACGGTAATGCAATTAAAATTAATATAAATGCTGGTGTAATTGTTCATACTAATTCAATTATTTGTCTTTCTAATATGTTTTTATTTAAAAATTTTCTTGTTATGATTGATAAAATTATGTATATCACTATTATTGTGATTATAATGATAATTATTATTGCATGGTCATTAAATATGATTAGTTGTTCTATAATTGGGGTTACTGGGTCTTGGAATGAATATTTATTTCATGATGAAATTTCTAAAAAAATATAAATATTCATTTATGAATTTTAAGTTCATTGCACTATTCTGCCATATTAGAATTTTATTAAAATAGGTAATTCTAAGTACGAGTGTTCTTGTGGGGGTAAATATTGTAATCATTCGATTGATGAATTATTATTTTTAGGAAATATTAATTTTCGTTTTGTTATTAATCTTTCTATAATAATAAAATTTATAAATAAGATTCTTATTAAAGAGATTATTCTTCCAATTGATGATAATGAATTTCATGAAGTGAATGCATCTGGGTAATCAGAATATCGTCGCGGTATACCTCTTATTCCTAAGAAATGTTGAGGGAAAAATGTTATATTAACTCCAATAAATATTATAATAAATTGAGTTTTTAATCATTTAGAGTTTATGATTACTCCTGTAAATAAGGTATATCAATGAATAAACCCTGCTATAATGGCGAATACTGCTCCTATTGAAAGTACATAATGGAAATGGGCTACTACATAGTATGTATCATGTAAAATAATATCAATGGATGAATTTGATAGGATAATTCCTGTTAATCCCCCAATGGTAAACAAGAATACAAACCCTGATGCTCATATTATAGTAATAGATATTTTTATTGGTATTCCATTTATTGTTGCTATCCATCTAAAGATTTTAATACCTGTTGGTACTGCAATGATTATTGTTGCTGAAGTGAAGTATGCACGTGTATCCACATCTATCCCTACAGTGAATATGTGATGTGCTCAAACAACAAACCCTAGTAACCCAATTGATATTATTGCATAGATTATCCCAATATAACCAAATGATTCATTTTTTCCTGATTCTTGTGTAATAATATGCGAGATTAATCCAAATCCTGGTAGAATTAGAATATACACTTCTGGGTGACCGAAAAATCAGAATAGGTGTTGGTATAAAATTGGGTCACCCCCTCCTGAGGGATCAAAGAATGAAGTATTAATATTTCGGTCGGTTAATAATATTGTAATTGCACCTGCTAATACAGGTAATGATAAAAGTAATAATATTGCTGTGATTAATACTGACCATACAAATAATGGTACTTGATCTATTTTTAATCTATTTGGTCGTATATTTATTGTTGTTGTAATGAAATTAATTGCCCCTAAGATTGATGAGATACCTGCTAAATGTAAGGAGAAAATTGCTATATCAACTCTAGGTCCTGAATGTGCAGAATTAGAAGATAATGGAGGGTACACTGTTCAACCAGTTCCTACTCCTATTTCAATTATTGATCTTATAAGTAATATCAGGATTGATGGCGGAAGTAGCCAAAATCTTATATTGTTTAATCGGGGAAACGCTATATCAGGCGCTCCAATTATTAGCGGGAGCAGCCAGTTACCAAACCCCCCAATTATGATTGGTATAACTATAAAAAAAATTATAATGAATGCATGAGATGTCACAATTACATTATATATTTGATCATTGTTTAATAATGACCCGGGTTGATTTAATTCTACTCGAATAATAATTCTTAACATTATTCCAATTATACCTGACCATACACCAAAAATGAAGTATAGGGTTCCAATATCTTTGTGGTTTGTTGATATTACCCACTTAATCATTAAGGTGTCTGATTAAAGTAATAAACTGTAAATTTATTTAAGAATAAAAATTCTCTTAATATAAAGTTTTATAGTTTAAATTTAAAACATTAAATTGCAAGTTTAAAAATGATTAATCTAAGACTTATCCAGTCTAGATTTTTTTAACTTTGAAGGCTAATAGTTTAGTTAACTTAAAGTCTTAAATTAAGTTCTTTAAAGTTAACATTGTTGGTGTTATTATAAGGTTTACAATTAATAATTTAATTTGTATATTAGAATTTTTTACTATAGTTCATTTATTAATGGTTGATTGAATTATTATTGATAAAAATGAAATTCGTATGTATGTAAATATTATAATCATTGATGACGTTAATATTATTGATGTTATTAAAATTTCTTTTTTTATGATTATTTTTTCCAATATTGTTATTTTTGCGGTAAACCCAATTAATGGGGGTAACCCCGCTATTGATATTAATGAAATTCAAATTGAAATTTTAGTTACATATTCAATTTCATTAAGTATGAGTTGATTTAAGTAATTTACTTTTAATTTATATATTGTTGGTGTTAATATTAAAAGTATTACCGAGTAAATGATCATATAATTCATTCAAATTTGATTTTCATTTATTCTTCTTATTATAATCCCCAAATTATAAATTGAAGAATATGTCAAAATTTTTTTTACTGAAGATTGATTAATAGCTATAATAGACCCAATTATTATAGATAAAATTCTTCAAATTTGAATTTGTTCATTTAATATTCTTAATACTATTAATCCTGGAATTTTAGTAACAGTTAACAATATAAATATTGTGTAATATGAAATTCTTTCAACAATTCTCAATATTCATACATGAAATGGGGATGCTCCAATTTTAATTAATATCGATTGAATAATAATGATTTTAAAATTTATTTTTAATGAGATTGCCATGATTGCTATAATTATTATTGACGATCTAACTCTTTGGACAATGAAGTATTTAATAGATGAATCTGATCTAATTTTCTCTTGAGTTATTATAGGAATAATGGATAGAACCCCAATTTCTATACCAGTTCACATATTAACTCAATTATTAGACGAAATCGAAATTATAACCCCAATTATTATTGTATTGAAAAATGTAATTTTTGTTAAATTTAAATATATTAAAAAGAAGAATATTTAATTCTATATTTAGGTTATGAGCCTAATAGCTTATATTAGCTTATCTTTTTTTGTGTTTTAGTGTAATGACGCATATGAAATTTTGATTTTCAGGGTTAAGTTTAATTCTTTTTTCACAATAATGGTAAATTTTACTTGATTTATTCTATCAAAATAATCCTTTAATCAGGCACACTATT